GATGGAGAAAATACCAATTCAAATTTAATGAATTCAAAAAGGTGTTACTACCCGGATCGGGGTTATAAATTTTCCTATTTTCATCCATTAAATAATATTTAAGTACTTGAAAAGTCTGTTTCAAATTGTCAAATTGTAAATATTTAGTTAGGGGGATCTGATTATAAGTTATCAAACAGGAAAATGCATAAAAATTCGCCATTTTAAAAGCTATTCCTAAAGGGCCCACCGAATTCCTAATTGGCATTAGGGAATTTTTTTTAATTGATTCTTTTATCACATTGAACGGACCCATTCGAAAACAGTTAGATGATGACAAAATTATCAAAGATTGGCAGTCCTTATTTCTATTCAATAACGTATGAATAGTTCCGTGATTTTGATTAAGGGATTGTTGAATCCGTGTCTTGGAATACAAAAAAGTGGAAGAAAATGGATTGATATTGGTGCGATCTGATCCATTATCGGGGAGCAATCCGGAATCTGAAAGGTCATTTCTTTTTCGAGTATACGAAATAGAGGATTTGACTAAGTCAATTCTTAGAAAATCTCGCATCAAACCATTTGTCCTTATTTCAACAAAGGAAGCGCGGGCCTCTTCGATAGAAGAAATTTTTTTGTCTTGCTCCCAATTCAATACTAAACAAGTCCGAACTAATTGAATACTCGTATCAGAAATTCCCCGAATTGGTTTGCCGTTTCCATAAAGAATATAATTGATAACTTGAAGTTGCAAATTATCCCTTTCCTGCAATAGATCAAGGGGAAAAAGGCCTTCTAAATTTATACCGTCCGTTATTTCATATGTGATTACAGGTCGAACCAAAACAAAAGACTTTTTCTTAGTCGGTGTGATCCGTTGTACATAGATCCCATTTTTCCATTTTTTGGATGCTTTGTCTTTTTTTTTTCCTATTCCTGGAGGTATCAAGATGCCGCTGTGGCGAGATATCTTATCTGTCTCTCCGGGAAAATGGATATCTCCAGAAAATATTTTCAATTCAATTCTTTTTTTTTTTCTTTCCACTCGGATTAACCCGCCTACTCGACTTCTTGTATTTAGAGCGATTTGTGTATCTACCCCAATGATACTGTTATTCCGTACCATTATGGTAGAAGATCCGGGCAAGAGATGCACTTCCTCAGGAATAAAAAAAAACCGATCTACTTTCATTTGCATCTGGTATTTTGGCCTAAATTCCTTGACTCCTCGATACTCAATCAAATCCTCTTTTTTGACCATTGAATGCCCTTCTAGAGTCCCATATTTAGTAATTCCCGAACTCTTTCTGCTGTATCGAGAATCATCGAAATAAGCAAGAATACTATTTCTACGAAAAATAGCATTTATAGGTATTTCAATCAAAATACCTGAAGGGTAGATCCGTTCTTTTTCTCGTTCTTGATGAATCCATTGGAGTGGAATGGTGAATCGATTTCTTCGCCTCTTTGCCAATAAATCCGAATTCTCGTGGAGAATGACAAGATCTATAAGATTAGAATCACCAACGCATATGATTCGATTTAATTCTGCTGAATAATCAATACTCCTATCTTCTTTTTTATCAGAAAAACCCGAACTAACTAATTTATGTCTCACTTGATTATTAGTCAATGAGGGATTAGAAATAGATCTTCGCTTGACAGAAAGAGAATGGGCGCTCGTTTGATCTTGATCTTTGTGGAGCGAAAAGGAGGCTAGGCTGGATCTGCACGGTCCTCCTGATAATATCCATAAATGGCTTGTTTTTGGTAAGAGATGAACATTACCATATGTAAATTCAGGTGCATGATACACATCGGTACTCCAATGCATTTCTCCCTCTGAATCAGAATAAATATGTTTTCTAACTCTCTCTTTAAAATTCAAAGTGGATGTTCCCGCACGAATCTCAGCAATTACCTGCTCTGATTCTACATATTGATCATTTTGAACTAATAGAAAACTTTTAGATGGAATAGTCACATTATGAAGAATATCTTCACTTTCAATAGTTACATACAAATCTATAGAACATAGAAAAGCGGGATGCCCATGACGTGTACGTGTTGGATGAACCAAATTTTCATTGAATTGAATTTTTCCATTAGAGGGGGCTCGTACATGTTCTGCAGTACCCCCTGTGAATACCCCGCCGGTATGAAAAGTTCTTAATGTTAATTGAGTGCCGGGTTCTCCAATAGATTGACCTGCAATAATACCTACAGCTTCGCCCAATTCGACCAGGTCACCATGAGTCGGACTGCGTCCATAACATAATCGACAGATCCACAATGTACTCCTACAAGTAAAGGGGGTTCGAATAGATATTGGTTGTGTTCGAAAGGTTATGAATCGGTTGATAAGTCCAATCCCAATATCTTGATTTCGAGTGGCAATGCATCGTGAACCCATATATATATCATCCGCTAATACACGACCAATTAATGTTTGGATAAAAATGCGTTCCGGCATCATCCCGTTTTGAGGACTCACAAAAGAACCTCGTATGGTGCCACA